AATAAGATGCCTGAAAATAAAAGGACTATTTTGATAGAATAGAATATGTATATTATTTATACTCTTATTATACCTTATGGAATTAAACCATAACATTGGAAATCAAAAATCCATGTGCATCAAACACCTAAGTATAAATAAATAGGTAAGCTAAACAATTAAGCTACCAGGTTCATACCCTGTTTATAGAAAAATTTTCTCCTATTTAATTAAAAAAAGAAGATGATTATTCCAATCAATTCTGATTATAAGAACAATAATAGTATTATCTGCTAATAGATGAATTAATATATGAATTGGATTGGAAATAAACTTAATATCATTTGTACCAATCATATTAAAAAAATCCAATAAATCAAATTCAGAAGCCGCAATAATTTACTTTTTAATCCAAAGAATAAGAAGAATTATTATAATAATAATAATTATAATTAATATATGTAATTATTTGATCTCACCAAAAATTATTAACATAACAATATTAGTGTGTTTACTTATAAAAATAGGTGCAGCACCATTCCATATATGGATACCTGAAATTATATCTAAAATAAGATGAAAAAAATGTATCATCTTAATAACATGACAAAAACTAGCACCTTTAATAATAATAAGAAATATAGATAACAATAACATTATTATGAATATATCTATTATATTATGTGTAATTATTGGAAGAATAGGAGGAATTAATCAAACATCAGTGCGAAAAATAATAGGATATTCATCAATTAATCATTTAGGATGAATAATTGCTATTAATAAATCAATAAATAAATGAATAATCTACTTTATTATTTACAGAATAATAAATTTAATTATTTGTTTAAATTTTATACAAAAAAAAGTATATTTTATAAATCAAATAAATAGAATAAATATAAGAAATATAGAAAAAATAAATTTATTCTTAATAATAATAAGAATAGGAGGAATACCACCATTAATTGGATTCTTACCTAAATGAATTACAATCCAATTTATAATAAATCAAAAAGAAATACTTATTATATTAATTATAATTATATTTAGAATAATTAACCTAATATATTATATACGAATTATAATTAATATAATTATTTCATCTAATATAATAATTAAATGAAATAAATGAAATAAATATAACAAATTAATAACTATAACATCAATAATAATTAATTTTAGATTACCTTTAATTTTAATTATAGATATATATTAAAGCTTTAAGTTAATCTAAACTATTAACCTTCAAAGTTAAATATATATATATTATAAGCTTTAGATAAATTTCTACTTTAGATTTGCAATCTAATATCATAAATAATTGACTATAAAGCTATTGATAAAGGGTTAAAATAACCATAAATAAATTTACAATTTACTACCTAAATTCTTCAGACACTTTATCAAATTTGAATAAATGAATATTCTCTACCAATCATAAAGACATCGGAACTTTATATTTTATATTTGGAATATGGGCTGGAATAGTAGGATCATCAATAAGAATCATTATCCGAATTGAATTAGGTCAACCAGGAAGATTTATTGGAGATGATCAGATTTATAATGTGATAGTAACAGCACACGCATTCATTATAATCTTCTTTATAGTAATACCAATTATAATTGGAGGATTCGGTAACTGATTAGTACCTTTAATAATTGGAGCCCCCGATATAGCATTTCCACGAATAAATAATATAAGATTTTGACTATTACCTCCATCATTAACTCTTCTATTAATAAGTAGAATAACAGAAATAGGAGCTGGAACAGGTTGAACAGTATATCCCCCTTTATCAAGAAATCTATCCCATAGAGGACCTTCAGTTGATATAGCAATCTTTTCATTACATTTAGCAGGTGTATCCTCAATTTTGGGAGCAGTAAATTTTATTTCAACAATTATTAATATACGACCATCAGGTATAACACCTGAACGAATTCCATTATTTGTATGATCAGTAGGAATTACTGCTTTACTTTTACTATTATCATTACCTGTATTAGCAGGTGCTATTACAATATTATTAACTGATCGAAACTTTAATACATCATTCTTTGACCCTTCAGGAGGAGGAGATCCTATTTTATATCAACATTTATTCTGATTTTTTGGTCACCCAGAAGTGTATATCCTAATCTTACCAGGATTTGGATTAATTTCACATATTATTAGACAAGAAAGAGGAAAAAATGAAACATTTGGTAATATTGGTATAATTTATGCTATAATTTCTATTGGATTATTAGGATTTATTGTATGAGCACATCATATATTTACTGTAGGAATAGACGTTGATACACGAGCATACTTTACATCAGCAACAATAATTATTGCAGTACCAACAGGAATTAAAATTTTCAGATGATTAGCAACAATACATGGGATAAAAATAAATTATTCCCCTTCAATAATATGAGCACTAGGATTTGTATTTCTATTTACTATAGGAGGATTAACAGGTGTAATCTTAGCAAATTCATCAATTGATATTATTTTACATGATACATATTATGTAGTTGCACATTTCCATTACGTTCTGTCAATAGGTGCAGTATTTGCTATTATAGGAAGATTTATTCAATGATTCCCACTATTTACAGGATTAACAATAAACCCAAAATGAATAAAAATCCAATTTATTATTATATTTATTGGAGTAAACACAACATTTTTCCCACAACATTTTTTAGGATTAAGAGGAATACCTCGACGATATTCAGATTATCCTGATAGATATACAAGATGAAATATCATCTCATCTATTGGAAGAATTATATCAATAATAAGAATTATTATATTTATTATAATTTTATGAGAAACAATAATATCTAAACGAACTGTAATTTTTAGAGAAAATATAACTACAAGAATTGAATGAATACAAAAAATACCACCAGCAGAACATTCATATAATGAAATCCCTTTAATAACATCAAAATTCTAATATGGCAGAATAGTGCAATGAATTTAAGATTCATATATAAAGTTAATCTTTTATTAGAAATAGCAACATGAGGAAACACAATAATTCAAGACGCAAATTCATCTCTAATAGAACAACTAATATTTTTTCATGATCACACCGTTATAATTCTATCCATAATTACTATTATAGTAGCTTATATTATAATGACATTATCAAAAAATATATTTATTAATCGTTATCTACTAGAAGGACAAACTATTGAATTAATATGAACCTTAATACCAGCAATCACATTAATCTTTATTGCATTACCATCACTACGACTACTTTATATAATTGATGAAATTAATAATCCATCAATTACAATTAAAATCATTGGTCATCAATGATATTGAAGATATGAATATTCAGATTTTTCAGATGTAGAATTTGATTCATATATAAAACCAAATAATGAATTAAAAAAAAGAGAAATACGATTACTAGATGTAGATAACCGAACAATTTTACCAATAAATATAGAGACACGTGTAATAGTTACAGCAGCAGATGTTTTACATTCATGAGCAGTACCAACATTAGGAATTAAAATTGATGCTATTCCAGGCCGACTTAATCAAGGAAATATAAATATTAATCGACCTGGAATTATATATGGTCAATGTTCGGAAATTTGTGGAGCAAATCATAGATTTATACCAATTGTAATTGAAAGAACAACAACAGAAAACTTTCTTAAATGAATTAAAACTATATCATTAAGTGGCTGAAAATTTTAAGCATTGGTCTCTTAAACCAAAATATAGTAAATAAAAAATACTCTTAATGAATTAAAGATTTAGTTTAAAACAAAACATTAATTTGTCAAATTAAAAAAGTTCATTAATGAACAATCTTTATTGCCACAAATAGCTCCTATAATGTGAGATTTACTATTTATTTATTTTATAATAAGATTTATATTAATAAATATTTTAATTTACTTTATACAAAAAAAATTAATTAAAAAAATAAAAACATGAAATTATAAAAATAATGAAATAAATTGAAAATGATAACAAATTTATTCTCAACTTTTGATCCAGCAACATCAATTAAAATATCTTTAAATTGAATAAGAACTCTATTAGGTATAATTATAATTCCATATTCATTCTGAATTATACCTAATCGGATAATAATTATATTTTGAATAATTAATGAAAAATTACATAATGAATTTAAAATATTAATAAGAAGTAACCAAAAAGGGATAACTCTAATAATAGTTTCACTATTTTTATTAATTTTAACAAACAATTTGTTAGGATTAATACCTTATATCTTTACCAGATCAAGACATTTAGTATTTTCACTAACCCTATCAGCACCTTTATGATTAAGAATAATAATTTTTGGTTGATTTAAAAATACAAAAATAATGTTTGCCCATATAATCCCAAGTGGAACACCTATAATATTAATACCTTTTATAGTCATAATTGAAACTATCAGAAATATTATTCGACCTGGTAGATTAGCAGTACGATTAACCGCTAATATAATTGCTGGTCATTTACTGATAAGATTATTAGGAAATAAATCATTAAGTATAAGTAGAGTAATATTAATTATTATTATTACTATCCAAATTATATTAATAATATTTGAAACCGCAGTAGCTATTATTCAAGCTTATGTATTCTCAATTTTAACAACATTATACTCTAGAGAAGTAATAAATTAAATATTATGAAAACAAAAAAAAATCACCCTTATCATTTAGTTGATTATAGCCCATGACCCTTAACAGGATCAATTGGAGCTTTATCATTAACTATGGGAACAGTAATATGAATACATAAAAATGAAATTTACCTAATAATAATAGGAATAATAATTTTAATTATAACTGTAATTCAATGATGACGAGATATTGTACGAGAATCTACATTTCAAGGTAATCATACTATTAAAGTAACAAATGGATTAAAATTAGGAATAATCTTATTTATTATTTCAGAAATTCTATTTTTTATTTCATTCTTCTGAAGATTCTTCCATAGAAGATTATCTCCTAATGTAGAAATTGGAATAATATGACCCCCTAAGGGTATTATTGTATTCAACCCTATAGAGATTCCTTTATTAAATACAATAATTCTATTATGTTCAGGAATAACTGTAACATGATCACACCATAGAATAATAAATAATAATTTTAATGAAACAAACAAAAGATTAATTATAACAGTTATATTAGGAGTATTATTTACAATATTACAAATATATGAATATAAAGAAGCAAAATTCTGCATTAGAGATTCAATTTATGGGTCTTGTTTTTTTATAATAACAGGATTCCACGGATTACATGTGATAATTGGAACATTATTTTTAGCAGTATGTTTAATACGACATTTAAAATGTCACTTTTCAATAAATCACCATTTTGGATTTGAAGCAGCAGCATGATATTGACATTTTGTAGATGTAGTATGATTATTCTTATACATTTCAATTTACTGATGAGGTAGATAAAATAATCTTTTTAGTATAAATAAATATATTTGACTTCCAATCAAAAGAACTTTAATAAAAGAAAAGATAATCCTTATATTAACAATAGTTATAATACTATCTTTAATATTATCTATTATTATAATAATAATATGTACCATAATTTCAAAAACAACAAAAAAAGATCGAGAAAAATTGTCCCCATTCGAATGCGGATTTGACCCAAAAAGATCAGCACGATCTCCCTTCTCAATTCAATTCTTTTTAATTGCAGTTCTATTCCTAATTTTTGATATTGAAATCGCAATCTTATTACCTATTATTTTAACAATAAAATGAACAATTAACAGAACATGAATAATAACTGTTATAATTATTATTCTAACATTAATTATAGGATTATATCATGAATGAAACAATGGAGTATTAGAATGAGCTAAATAATATGGGGTTGTAGTTCAAAGTAACATTTAATTTGCAATTAAAAGATATTAATAAAAATTTTAATCTTCCTCATTAATATAGATAATGAAGTAATAATATTACATTTAATTTCGACCTAAAAGTAGGATATATATCCCTTATCTAAATAAATAATTAACTAAAGCCAAATTATTGAGGCTTTTCATTGTTAATGAAAATATTGATTAAATAATCTAGTTAAAAGGGAATGAAGAATCTAAAAGAAGCTGCTAACTATCTTTTAAAGCGGTTAAAATCCGTTTTTCCCTTATTTATATAGTTTAATTCAATTAAAACCCCTTATTTTCAATAAGGAAATAAGATAAATTATCTTTATAAATACACTTGAAAGGATTATACCTATATTAACTTCTTCAGAGTTAAACTTTATATTAAGATATTCAAGTAAATTAAATATATAGAAAAATACAAAAAAATAAAACCAATTAAATAAAATTTAAAGTTATTATATTGAAATATAGTATAAAAAGAACTAAAATAACTAATTAAATTAGAAAAAGAAGATGAAATTAAATATTCACCCCAACCATGATCTATAAATAAATATCTTAATTTAGAATAAAAAAAAGATGAATTACAAATAAAATTTGCACTAAAATAAGGTATAAATCATATTCCACTAATAAAATTAATTAAAAAATTAAAATTAATACCAAATACATCAGAATAATTATGAAATAAAGATAGACTATAACCTAAAAAACCCCCAGAGATAATAAATAAAAGAGGAAGGATTTTTAAAAAAAAAGGTAAACATAAAAAATAAGGAATAGGAAAAATTAATCAAAAAGAAATAATACCAAAAAAAACTGATAAAAAAGATAATAATAATAATGAAAAAGACATAAAAATATCTTCAGAATAAAATGAAAAAGAAACCAACCCAATATGTTTACAAAAACAAAAATAAATTAAACGAAAACTATAACAAATAGTAAGACCAATAGATAAATAATATAAAATAAAAATGAATAAATTATAAAAGCAATAAGATAAATTCTCTAAAATTAAATCCTTTCTATAAAATCCTGATAAAAAAGGAAAACCACATAAACACAAAATTGAAACACAAAAACAAGAACAAGTTAAAGGAATAGAATTAATTAAATTACCTATATAACGAATATCCTGATTATCATTTATACAATGAATAATTAAACCAGCACATAAAAATATTAAAGATTTAAAAAAAGCATGAACTAATAAATGATAATAAGATATAACAAAAAATCCTATAAATAAAGATCTTATTATTAAACCCAATTGACTTAAAGTAGATAAAGCAATAATTTTCTTTAAATCATATTCAAAATTAGCAGCCAAACCAGATATGAATATTGTTAAACAAGAAATTAATAAAAATATATTAATTATAAAAGAATTAGTATTTAAATATAATAGATTACTAAAACGAATTAATAAGTATACACCAGCAGTTACTAAAGTAGAAGAATGAACTAAAGAAGATACAGGAGTTGGCGCTGCCATTGCTGCAGGAAGTCAAGAAGAAAAAGGAATTTGAGCACTCCTTGTAAAAGCAGCCAATACAATAAAAAAAATTAATCAAAATGACAAAAAATTATCTAAATAAAATAAATAATATATGTAATTTCATCTACCCATTCTAAATAATCAAGAAATTCTAATCAAAATAGATACATCACCAATACGATTTCTCAAGATAGTTAATATACCTGAATTATAAGAATTATAATTCTGATAATAAATAACCAAACAGTAAGAAACTAAACCCAGTCCATCTCAACCTAAAAGAATTCTAATTAAATTAGGACTAATAATCAAAAATATTATTGATAAAATAAAAAGTAAAACTAAATATAAAAAGCGAACTTTAAATAATTCAAATAACATATAAGAATATCTATAAAAAATTACCAAAGAAGAAATAAATATAACTCTAGCTATAAATAATAAAGATATTCAATCAAGATAAATAGATATAGAAAAATAAGATGAATTTAATGAAAAAAATTCATAATCTAGTATTAATGAATAATCAAAAACTAAAAATCATAAACCAAAGAAGATAAACAAAAAAGATAAAATTAATAAAACTAAAAATCAATAAAAAAATAAATTTATGGATTTAGAGAAATAAATTTTCACCAATAATATCACAAATTATTATTCTAAATTAAACTATCATAAATCCTAAAATTATAAATTATATAAAAAAGAATAAAAAAGTAAACAAAAATATGAAATTAAGAGGGATAAAATGAAAGATAATCAAAAGATATTCACGAATATTAATAAACTTTAAATAAAATAGAGATTCATATAAATTACCATGTTGGATGATAGAAAAAACATAAATTCTATAACAACATCTTATAAAGGATATTATACCTAAAAAGAAAAAAGTATAATATCTTCAAGATATAATAGAATTAATTAAAAAAATCTCACCAATTAAGTTTAAAGAAGGAGGGGAGGATATATTATTAGCACAAAAAATAAATCAAAATAATGACATTCTTGGTATTACTGATAAATAACCTTTATTAATAAACAAACTACGTCTAAATCTTCGCTCATAAATAATATTAGCTAAACAAAAAAGAGCAGAAGAACAAAAGCCATGACCAATTATTATAATTAAAGCACCAAAATATCCATAATAAGAAAAAGTTATAATACCACAAATAACTAAAGATATATGAGCAACAGAAGAATAAGCAATAATTGATTTAATATCAACTTGAAATAAGCATAAAAATCTAACAAGCAAAGATCCTCATAAACTTAAAACAATTCAAACATAATTAAATTTTAATGAATAATAACTTATAAATATAGAAACACGAATTAAACCATAACCCCCTAATTTCAGCAAGACCGCAGCTAAAATTATAGATCCAGAAATTGGTGCCTCAACATGTGCTTTAGGTAATCAAAAATGAAAAAAAGGTATAGGTATTTTAAATAAAAAAGCCAAAATTATAGATAAATATAAATAATAATTTAAATTATCAATATAAATTAAATATAAATCTATAGTGTTACACAATCTATAAATATAAATAATACCTAATAAGAGAGGTAAAGAAGCAAATAAAGTATAAAAAAGTAAATAATAAGATGCAAAGATACGCTCAGGCTGATATCCTCAACCAAAAATTAATACAATAATAGGAATTAATGAAAATTCAAAAAAGATATAAAATAAAAATAAATTTAATGAACAAAATAATAATAATAATGAAACTATTATTAAAATAATAAAAAATACAAAATAAGATGAATTATAATTTTCACTATAAACTTTAAATCTAGCTAATATTATTAAAAAAATAACAAAAAAAGACAAACTAATTAGTAAAAAAGAAATAATATCTAAACCAAAAAATAAATCAGAACAAACAATAAAATTATAATAATTATTTAAATAAAAGAAAATAAAGAAAATAATTATAAAAAAATGTATAACTAATCAAAAACTCTTTAATAAAGGGATTAAAAAAATTATAAAAAAAAAGTATTTTATCATGACAAGATAGATATACTTGATAAATAATCATTACCTTGACTACGAACTAGTCTTACTAAAATTGATAAACCTAAAGCACCCTCACACACTGAAAAAACTAAAAATAAAAGACTAAAATATATTTCATAACCAAAACTAAAAAGAAGAACAAACAATATTAAAAAAGAAAATAAAACCATAAATTCTAAACTTAATAAAGAAATCAATAAATGTTTACGAGTTGAACAAAAAACAACAACTCTGGAAAAAAAACATAATAAAATAAAATAAACTAAAATAAGTTTTAATAGTTTAATATAAAACAATGATTTTGTAAATCATAATTAGGTTTATACCTTTAAAACTTCAGTAAAGAGTAATTTTACTCATTCTTAATCTCCAAAATTAAAATTTTTAATAAACTATTTACTGGTATTTTAAATTTTATATTAACACTTGTAATTATTTGATCTATTACTTTAATAACATTAAATCACCCTTTAAGAATAGGGCTAGTCCTATTAATACAGACATTTATAGTAGCTATAATTATAGGATATATTATAGAATCATTCTTTTTTTCATATATTATTATTATAATTATAATAAGAGGAGCTCTAGTATTATTCATTTATATATCAAGAGTAGCATCAAATGAAAAATTCAATACACCAATAAAAAACATTATTATAATAACAAGATTATTTATTCTAATTTATTTTGTATTAAAAACAACAAAATGTGAAACAATTATTATTAATAATTTAATAAGAATTGAAAATATAAGATTAATAAAAATTTTCAATTCAATAACATCAATGATTACAATAATAATCATTATATATTTATTAATAACAATAATTGTAGTAAGTAATAATGCAAAAGTATCTGAAGGGCCTTTACGAATAAAAAAATAATTATGAATAAACCAATACGTAAAACACACCCAATAATTAAAATAATTAATAATTCAATAATTGATTTACCAACACCTTCATCAATTTCACTATGATGAAATTTTGGGTCAATATTAGGAATATGCTTAATAATCCAAATAATTAGAGGATTATTTTTAGCTATACACTATACAGATAATATTGAAATAGCATTTAGAAGAGTTATCCATATCTGTCGAGATGTTAATAATGGATGAATTATACGAAATACACATGCAAATGGGGCATCAATATTTTTTATATGTATATATATACATATTGGACGAGGATTATATTATGGATCATATAAATTAATAATAACTTGATTTATAGGAAGATTATTATTAATTTTAACAATAGCTACAGCATTTTTAGGTTACGTTTTACCATGAGGTCAAATATCATTATGAGGAGCCACAGTAATTACTAATTTATTATCAGCAATTCCTTATTTAGGAAATAGATTAGTAATATGATTATGAGGAGGGTTTTCAGTAGATAACGCAACATTAACACGATTTTTCACAATACATTTCATTATACCTTTTATTATTGCAGCAATAGTAATAATACATTTATTATTTTTACATCAAACAGGAAGAAATAATCCCTTAGGATTAAATTCTGATTATGATAAGTCCCCTTTCCATCCTTATTTTTCAACAAAGGATCTTATAAGAATAATAATTATACTATTTATATTTACTATAATTATTATGCTAGAACCCCGAATATTAGGAGATCCTGAAAATTTTATTCCAGCAAACCCTTTAGTTACTCCAGTACATATTCAACCAGAATGATATTTTTTATTTGCATATGCAATCTTACGATCAATCCCTAACAAATTAGGAGGAGTAATAGCAATATTATTATCAATTATAATTATTTTATTACCTATAATTATTAATAATAACAAATTCCAAGGAATAAGTTTTTATCCAGCAAGAAAAAGAATATTCTGAATATTAGTAATAATTATTATTATATTAACATGAATTGGAGCCCGACCTGCAGAAGAACCATTTATTTTTACAGGTCAAGTATTAACAGTTATATATTTTAGATATTTTATTTTTAATCCGACTATACTAAAAATTTGAGATATAATATTAGATTAAGTCAATAAGTTTAAAACATATATTTTGAAAATATAATAAGAAAGTTTAAAGCTTTCATTGACTTTACTTAATTTAATGAAAATATTATTATATATAAATAAAGTAAATTAAAATTGATAGATAAAATAAAAACAAATTTAATGAAAATGGTAAAAACAATTTTCAAGTTAAATATATTAATTTATCATAACGAAAACGAGGTAAAACACCACGAACTCAAATAAATCAGAAAACAATGATATTTACCTTAATATAAAAAAATAAAGAAAAAATATCGCAACCTATATAAACAACAACTGTTATTAATCTAATAAAAATAATATTTATATATTCAGATAAAAAAATAAAGGCAAAACCCCCACTTCTATATTCAACATTAAACCCTCTAACTAATTCACTTTCACCCTCTGCAAAATCAAAAGGTGAACGATTAGTTTCAGCCAAACAAGAAGATATTCAACAAAAAAATAAAGGTAAACACAAATATATAAATCAACTCATTTTCTGATAATATATAAAATCTAATAAATTATATCTAATAATAAAAATAATTAAACATAAAAGAATTATAATTATTCTAACTTCATAAGAAATTACTTGTGCAACAGAACGAAGACTCCCTAATAGAGCATAATTCGAATTAGAAGATCAACCAGATAATATAACACCATAAACCATTATACCTGAACAAACTATAAAAAATAAAATTCCATAATTAAAATTATAAACATTAAATAAAAAAGGAAATAAAGATCATATAAAAAAAGAAAGAAATAATAAAAAAATAGGAGAAAAATAATAAATTAAACTATTTGATTTAATAGGAAAAATTTGTTCCTTAAAAAACAGCTTTAACCCATCAGAAAAAGGTTGAAGAAGACCTACATAACCTATTTTATTTGGACCTTTACGAAGTTGAATGTAACCCAGAACTTTTCGTTCTAAAAGAGTTACAAAAGAAACACAAACTAAAATACAAATAATTATAAAAAAATAAATAATAATATGTAAGTAATTTAACATTATACTATTTGTAATTAAAATAATTACATAAATAAATTCTAAACTTATTGCATAATTTCTGCCAAAATAGCTTTACTTAAAAGAATTCAGACATTAACAAAATATTTGTTATAATTGGTCCTTTCGTACTAAATTATAAATATTAAATAAAAAGATAGAAACCGACCTGGCTCACGCCGGTCTGAACTCAGATCATGTAAAATTTTAAAGGTCGAACAGACCTAGAAAAATAAGCTTCTGCACTTAAATCTAATTTTAATCCAACATCGAGGTCGCAAACTTCTTTATCAATAAGAACTCTCCAAAAAAATTACGCTGTTATCCCTAAGGTAATTTAAACTAAATATCCATAATAAAGGATCCTAAATATAAAAATTAATAAATAAATAATATATGAGAGTAAAAAAAATCTCAATGTCGCCCCAACAAAATTCTAAATTAAATTATATCTAATAATAAACCAATAGATCAAATAATTAAATATAAAATAAAATTCTATAGGGTCTTCTCGTCCCATTTAAAAATTTACGCTTTTTAACACAAATATTAAATTCAAAATTTAGTATAAAGAAAGGCGTTCCCTCATAAAACCATTCATTCAAGTCTCCAATTAAAAGACAAATGATTATGCTACCTTCGCACAGTCAAAATACTGCGGCTATTTAATAATAATCATTGAGCAGGCCAGACTTAATAAACCAAAACATTAAGACATGTTTTTGTTAAACAGGTGAAGAACAAATTTGCCAAATTACTATATATTAATTTCCATCATATTACTAATTCTATCATTATAACTATTAATTAATTATTAATTAATAATTCTTAATAAAAAATTAACTTTAATATAAATAAACTTAAAACAATGCATAATTATTAAAAAATAATTAAGAAAGAAATTTTTAATCCTACATAACATTAATTAAAAAAATTAAAGTATAAACAAATTATAAAGCTTATCCCTTATAATCTTAAGGTTATAAATTTAATATAAATATAATTATATATTAAAACATTTATCATAACCTATGAATTAAATTCAATTATTAAGAAACCAGATATTTAAAATTGAATAGCATATAACCTCTATCAAAAATTTAAGAATAATTATGAAACATTAAATAATCAATTTTTGATAACTCTTTTAACTTCGGGATAATAATATAATAAATTAAAAATTATAAATAAACCCTGATACAAAAGGTACAAAAAATAAAATCTACTTATATATTATTAATCATTAACCCTTACAGTTAAATAAACTATAAACAAAATATATTTATTCTTTAAAAAATACTAAAACAAAAGTTATTTCTAAAAATGGAATTATAAATGAAAAAGATAAAATTAAATAATTAATATCAAATCAACTTGAATTGCACAAGTAATTTCTTAATGTAAATAAGAAATAATTCTAAATTATGATCTGTAAATAATTCCAGCCTCATCTTCCGATAAAACTACTTTGTTACGACTTATCTCATTATTTAATGAGAGTGACGGGCGATATGTACTTAACCAAGAACATATATCATAATTAATATATATTAACAATTACAATTAAATCCAATTTCATAAAATAAAATAATAAATTAATCCATAAACTAAAAGTAAAAGTAACCCATTTCAACCCTTTATATAGCTGCACCTTGACCTGACATAAAATTCAATAAAAATAAAAGAAAATATCCTTATAAAACATTCGATCAAACAGAGATATACAAGCAATTAATTAAAAAAATAAAGGTAAAATTTATCGTGGATTATCAATTAAAGAACAGGTTCCTCTAAAATGATTAAATTACCGTCAAATTCTTTCAATTTAAAGATCATAACTTATAATACTGAAAATAAACTTTTACATTTTATAATAATAGGGTATCTAATCCTAGTCTCATTAAACAAAATTTCTTATTAAAATTAAAAACTTAACCAAACACATTAATAAAAATTCAAATTTCACCTAAAAATATATATTATAGTGTCAATAAATAACAATTTAAAATAAATATTAAATATAAATAATATTAGCTAGAAGTATAACCGCAGCTGCTGGCACAACTTTTGCTAGCTATTAAATAATTAACTATATCTTAAATAAATAAATATATAAAAGTAAAAACTGCGAATAAAATAAACATTAAATATTATTTAAACATTTAATAAATCAAACAAAAATTTACATGTTATAAATTATCAAATAACTATTTCCATAAACTAGAATCAAATTTCCATTATAAAAATTATACATTTATAAAATAAAACAGTTGGGATCGGTTGGAATTTCCCCCCTCGCTCCTCTCGGTCTAACCCCGGTCCATAGTTCCTCTGGACTAGTACAGATACTCTTTATTTAATGTTCCATTATTAACTTCAGTTCCACATGTAAGATACTAATAGTTCTACCAATACTAGCTCACATTATAAGTTCGCTACAAATATATAACTGTTATATCTTATTATTAGATATAATTTATAATATGTATCTATTGATAATGTATATTCTAACCAATATTCATGTCCTATAATATATCCTTCCTATAGATCAAATAATTACATATATTATTATCCCCCTAGACAGCAGCCCTCCGGTACCCTCCGGCCCCCTTTATATACTAAGATTTTACAAATTCATATTCATTTCCCTAAAAATATATATAAATTTTCCTTTCATAAAGAGAAATATTATAACTTTGAAAATGTTTCGTATGGTGCACATATTTATACCCCCTAGTACATCTATATATGTATATTTAATTATGAACAATATTGTGCTCCTAAAAAACAATTTTACAATTGTTAAAAAAAGTTAATTAAATTAAAAGTAGAATCCCTAATATATTTTTAATCTAAATTAATAAATTTAAAATGAATAATTACAAATTAATAAATTGAAAATTAATAAATTTAAAATGAATAATTACAAATTAATAAATTGAAAATTAATAAATTTAAAATGAATAATTACAAATTAATAAATTGAAAATTAATAAATTTAAAATGAATAATTACAAATTAATAAATTGAAAATTAATAAATTTAAAATGAATAATTACAAATTAATAAATTGAAAATTAATAAATTTAAAATGAATAATTACAAATTAATAAATTGAAAATTAATAAATTTAAAATGAATAATTACAAATTAATAAATTGAAAATTAATAAATTTAAAATGAATAATTACAAATTAATAAATTGAAAATTAATAAATTTAAAATGAATAATTACAAATTAATAAATTGAAAATTAATAAATTTAAAATGAATAATTACAAATTAATAAATTGAAAATTAATAAATTTAAAATGAATAATTACAAATTAATAAATTGAAAATTAATAAATTTAAAATGAATAATTACAAATTAATAAATTGAAAATTAATAAATTTAAAATGAATAATTACAAATTAATAAATTGAAAATTAATAAATTTAAAATGAATAATTACAAATTAATAAATTGAAAATTAATAAATTTAAAATGAATAATTACAAATTAATAAATTGAAAATTAATAAATTTAAAATGAATAATTACAAATT